AATGAATTGCCTGATAAAAAGGATTACCTTGATAGGGTAAATCATGTAATAATATTACATTCATTATATTTAATAGAATTAAACTATTTCTAAAAGTATCAAAAACTTTTGTGCATCATACACCAAAATATAAAAAGATAAGCTAATTAAGCTACTGGGCTCATACCCCATTTATAAAGGTTCTAATCCTTTTCTTTTTAATTTTTAATAATTCATCAAAAATTGTATTTTTCAGAATTTTAATAATAGGAACACTAATTTCTATTTCAGCTAATTCTTGACTAGGAGCTTGAATAGGTTTAGAAATTAATTTATTATCATTTATTCCCCTAATAAGTGATAATAAATTAATATCAACAGAAGCCTCATTAAAGTATTTCTTAACACAAGCATTAGCTTCTTCAGTGTTCTTATTTGCTACAATTCTATTTTTATTAAATTCAAATAAAATTAATTCTAATTTTTTTATAGAAATAATGATTTTTTCTTCCCTTCTTTTAAAAAGAGGATCAGCCCCCTTTCATTTCTGATTCCCGAATGTAATAGAAGGATTATCATGATTAAATACATTAATTTTAATAACCTGACAAAAAATTGCCCCTTTAATATTAATTTCTTATATTATTTTTAAGCCTTTAATTATTACAAGAATTATTTTATCAAGATTAATTGGTGCATTAGGAGGATTAAATCAAACTTCTTTACGAAAATTAATAGCTTATTCATCAATTAATCATTTAGGGTGAATACTAGCGGCAATATATAATAGTAATTTATTATGAATGACTTACTTTATATTTTATACATTTTTAACCTTTACAATAATCTTTATATTTAATATATTTAAGACATCCCATGTAAATCAATTATTTACATTAGCTTTTCACTCAAAAACTATAAAATTCTTTCTATTTTTTAATTTACTATCCTTAGGAGGTTTACCTCCATTCTTAGGATTTTTACCTAAATGAATAGTTATTCAATCTTTAACAGAAAATAGACAATTATTTTTATTAACTTTTATAGTACTAATAACTTTAATTACTTTATATTTTTATTTACGATTATCTTATAGAGCTTTTATACTTAATTACTACGAAAATAATTGAATAAACAATTCATTATATAAATCAAATTATTTAATAATTTTTATGATATATTCATTTTTTTCTTCTATAGGATTATTTGTAATACTTTCTTTATATTTTTTACTTTAAGGCTTTAAGTTAAATAAACTAATAGCCTTCAAAGCTATAAATATAAGAAAGATCTTTTAAGCCTTAGTAAATTATTACTCCTTTAGAATTGCAGTCTAATGTCATTATTGACTATAAAGCCTCTTTATATTTATATCTATATACATCTAATCTGATTTATATATTTATATATTTATTATTTATGATTAAAGAGAATAACTCTCATAAATAGATTTACAGTCTATTGCCTAAATTTCAGCCATTTAATCGCAACAATGGTTATTCTCTACTAATCATAAAGATATTGGAACTTTATACTTCATCTTTGGAGCATGAGCTGGTATAGTAGGAACTTCTTTAAGAATTCTTATTCGAGCAGAACTTGGACATCCAGGTGCATTAATTGGAGATGATCAAATTTATAATGTAATTGTTACGGCCCATGCTTTTATTATAATTTTCTTTATAGTAATACCAATTATAATTGGAGGATTCGGAAATTGATTAGTTCCAATTATACTAGGAGCTCCTGATATAGCTTTCCCACGAATAAATAATATAAGTTTCTGACTTTTACCTCCAGCCTTAACATTACTTCTAGTAAGAAGTATAGTAGAAAATGGAGCTGGAACAGGATGAACTGTTTACCCCCCTTTATCTTCTAATATTGCTCATGGTGGAGCTTCTGTTGATTTAGCTATTTTTTCTCTTCACTTAGCAGGAATTTCATCAATTTTAGGAGCAGTAAATTTTATTACAACTGTAATTAATATGCGATCTACAGGAATTACCTTTGATCGAATACCTTTATTTGTTTGATCTGTTGTAATTACAGCTCTTTTATTACTTCTTTCATTACCCGTTCTTGCCGGAGCAATTACTATATTACTAACTGATCGAAATATTAATACTTCATTTTTCGACCCAGCAGGAGGAGGAGATCCAATTCTTTATCAACATTTATTTTGATTTTTTGGACACCCTGAAGTATATATTTTAATTTTACCAGGATTTGGAATAATTTCTCATATTATTAGTCAAGAATCAGGGAAAAAGGAAACATTTGGATCATTAGGTATAATTTATGCAATACTAGCAATTGGTTTATTAGGATTTATTGTTTGAGCTCATCACATATTCACAGTAGGTATAGATGTAGATACACGAGCTTATTTTACTTCAGCTACAATAATTATTGCTGTTCCAACTGGAATTAAAATTTTTAGTTGATTAGCTACTCTATATGGAACTCAATTAAATTATTCACCAGCTACATTATGAGCTCTTGGATTTGTATTTCTATTCACAGTTGGAGGATTAACGGGAGTAGTATTAGCTAATTCATCAATTGATATTATTTTACATGATACATATTATGTTGTAGCCCATTTTCATTATGTACTTTCTATAGGAGCTGTATTTGCTATTATAGCAGGATTTGTTCATTGATACCCTTTATTTACAGGACTAACAATAAATACAAAAATATTAAAAAGTCAATTTACTATTATATTTATAGGAGTAAATTTAACTTTCTTTCCTCAACATTTCTTAGGACTTGCAGGAATACCTCGACGATATTCTGACTATCCAGATGCTTACACAGCATGAAATGTAATTTCAACAATTGGTTCAACAATTTCTTTATTAGGAATTTTATTTTTCTTCTTTATTATTTGAGAAAGTTTAACCTCTCAACGACAAGTATTATTCCCTGTACAACTTAATTCATCAATTGAATGACTTCAAAATACTCCACCTGCCGAACATAGTTATTCTGAATTACCTTTATTAACTAATTTCTAATATGGCAGATTAGTGCAATGGATTTAAGCTCCATATATAAAGTATTTTACTTTTATTAGAAACTAATGTCAACATGAGCAAATTTAGGTTTACAAGATAGTTCTTCCCCTTTAATAGAACAATTAATTTTTTTTCATGATCATACTTTATTAATTTTAGTAATAATCACTATCCTAGTAGGTTATTTAATAATTATATTATTATTTAATAAATATGTAAATCGATACCTTTTACACGGACAAACTATTGAAATTATTTGAACTATTTTACCAGCAATTATTTTACTTTTTATTGCATTCCCTTCATTACGACTTTTATATTTACTTGATGAAATTAATGAACCTTCAATTACTCTTAAAACTATTGGTCACCAATGATATTGAAGTTACGAATATTCAGACTTTACTAATATTGAATTTGATTCTTATATAATTCCTACAAATGAACTATCATTAGATAGATTCCGATTATTAGACGTAGATAATCGAGTTGTATTACCTATAAATTCCCAAATCCGAATTTTAGTAACAGCTGCTGATGTCATCCACTCTTGAACAATCCCTGCTTTAGGGGTAAAAGTTGATGGAACACCAGGACGACTTAATCAAACTAACTTTTTAATTAATCGACCAGGTTTATTTTATGGACAATGTTCAGAAATTTGTGGAGCTAATCATAGTTTTATACCAATTGTAATTGAAAGTATCCCAGTTAACTATTTTATTAAATGAATTTCTAACAATATAAATTCTTCATTAGATGACTGAAAGCAAGTATTGGTCTCTTAAACCACTCTATAGTAAATTAGCACTTACTTCTAATGAAAAAAAAAATTAGTTAAATATTATAACATTAGTTTGTCAAACTAAAATTATCAATTTATTGATATTTTTTAATTCCTCAAATAGCACCAATTGGTTGATTAAGTTTATTTATTATTTTTTCTATTGCATTCGTAATTTTTAATATAATAAATTATTATTCATTTATTCCTTCAATACCTAAATCTAGTTTAACAGTTAAATCTCAAACAATTAATTCACTAAATTGAAAATGATAACAAATTTATTCTCAGTATTTGATCCTTCTTCTAGTATTTTTAATTTATCATTAAATTGATTAAGAACATTTCTAGGAATTTTAATAATTCCTTCTGCCTACTGATTAATACCTTCTCGTTATCATATTTTTTGAAATAATATTTTATTAACACTTCATAAAGAATTTAAAACTCTATTAGGACCTATAGGAGCTAATGGTTCAACCTTTTTATTCGTCTCATTATTCTCAATAATTTTATTTAATAATTTTATAGGATTATTCCCATATATTTTTACTAGAACAAGTCATTTAACTTTAACATTAACATTAGCTTTACCTCTATGACTATGTTTTATATTATTTGGATGAATTAATAATACACAACATATATTTGCTCATTTAGTCCCTCAAGGAACTCCTGCTGTATTAATACCATTTATAGTATGTATTGAAACAATTAGTAACGTAATTCGTCCAGGAACTTTAGCAGTTCGACTAACTGCTAATATAATTGCAGGTCACTTATTATTAACTTTATTAGGTAATACTGGACCATCAATATCATCAATTTTATTAAGAGTATTAATTATCACTCAAATTGCTTTATTAGTTTTAGAATCTGCAGTAGCAATAATTCAATCTTATGTATTTGCTGTTCTTTCTACCCTTTATTCTAGAGAAGTAAACTAATGTCAACTCACTCAAATCACCCCTTTCATTTAGTAGATTACAGACCATGACCTTTAACTGCTTCAATTGGAGCAATAACAACAGTTGCTGGTATAGTAAAATGATTTCATCAATACAATATATCTTTATTTATTTTAGGAAATATTATTACAATTTTAACAGTATATCAATGATGACGAGATGTATCACGTGAAGGAACTTTTCAAGGTCTTCATACTGAAGCTGTTACTACCGGACTACGATGAGGAATAATTTTATTTATTTTGTCAGAAGTATTATTTTTTGTTTCATTTTTTTGAGCTTTTTTTCATAGAAGACTATCTCCCTCTATTGAATTAGGAGCTGTTTGACCTCCTTTAGGAATTATTCCATTTAACCCATTCCAAATTCCTCTATTAAATACTGTAATTTTATTAACTTCAGGAATTACAGTAACTTGAGCTCATCACAGATTAATGGAAGGTAATCATTCACAAGCCACACAAAGTCTATTTTTTACAGTTACATTAGGAATTTACTTTACAATTCTTCAAGCTTATGAATATATTGAAGCTCCTTTTACTATTGCTGATTCAGTTTATGGTTCTACATTTTTTATAGCAACAGGATTTCATGGAATTCATGTATTAATCGGAACAACATTTTTATTAATTTGTTTAATTCGACATTTAAATAATCATTTCTCAAAAAATCATCATTTTGGATTTGAAGCTGCTGCCTGATATTGACATTTTGTTGATATTGTTTGATTATTCCTTTATGTATCAATTTACTGATGAGGAGGTTAATTAATTATCTATATAGTATAAAAAGTATATTTGACTTCCAATCATATGGTCTATTATTAATAGTATAGATAATTTTATCAATTTTAACAATAAGTTTAATTATTTTATTAATTTCTATAGTAGTTATATTATTAGCCTCTATTTTATCAAAAAAAACCCTAGTAGATCGAGAAAAATCATCTCCCTTTGAATGTGGATTTGATCCTAAATCTTCATCACGATTACCTTTCTCTCTACGATTTTTTTTAATTACAATTATTTTCCTAATTTTTGATGTAGAAATTGCCCTAATTTTACCAATTATCTGTATTATTAAATTCTCTAACCTATTTATATGAACTACTACCTCAATTATTTTTATTTTAATTTTATTAATTGGATTATATCATGAATGAAACCAAGGAATATTAAATTGATCAAATTAATTAGGGTTGTAGTTAATTATAACATTTGATTTGCATTCAAAAAGTATTGATTTTTCAATCTACCTTGAATATGAAGCGATAAATTGCAATTAGTTTCGACCTAATCTTAGGTATATTTACCCTTATTCTTTAATTGAAGCCAAAAAGAGGCTTATCACTGTTAATGATAGAATTGAGTATAAACTCCAATTAAAGAAGTATGATGTTCAAGAAAAAGCTGCTAACTTTTATCTTTTAATGGTTAAATTCCATTTATACTTCTAATTTATATAGTTTAATATAAAACATTACATTTTCATTGTAAAATTAAAATATTTATTTTTATAAATTACTAAAAATAATTCACTATATTCAAAGATAAAATTATCTCCCTAACATCTTCAGTGTCATACTCTTAATATAAGCTATTTGAATAAAAACAAATTATATAAATATATAAAATTACTACTCAAAGTACAAAACTTAATAAATAAACCTTTAAATTATTATTCTGTAATATTTGATTTATTTGAGAATTTTTAACTAAATTATAGTAAAGCTGTTGTCCACCAAAATATTCAGATCAACCTTGATCAAAAGATTTAACAGCTAATTTACCAATAACTAAAGAGTAATTTATAATTCCATAAGTAGAAATATAAGGCATAAATCATATTGATCCTAAAAAATAAGATCTATTGTAATTATTTAAAGCCTTATTAAAAAAAAATAAAGAAACATAAGAAACTAAATAACCTATTAATCCTCCTACAATACAAACAAATAAAGTTAATAATTTTAAATAACTAGGTAAAACAACTACTATAGGTCTAGGAAAAATTAATCAACTTAGTATTCTTCCTCCAAAAATTCTTAAAATTAATAAACCTAACATTCTTTTTAATATTACTCAACCTTCATCATTTAATAAATTTAAAGAAGAAAAATTAGAATCCCCTGTTATTGTATAGTAAACTAATCGAAAAGAATAACAAACCGTCAACCCTGTTGAAAAAAAATATAAAAAGAATGAAAATATATTAATATAAGATAAAGATACAACTTCCAAAATTAAATCCTTTGAATAAAATCCAGCTAAAAAAGGTATTCCACATAAAGCTAAATTAGCAACGTTAAAACATGAAGAAGTTAAAGGTATTATTAATCTTAAACCTCCTATTAAACGAATATCTTGAGAATTATTTATATTATGAATAATAGCACCTGCACATATAAAAAGTAAAGCCTTAAATAAAGCATGTGTTAATAAATGAAAAAAGGCTAATTTATAATAACCTATAGATAAAATTCTTATTATTAACCCTAATTGACTTAAAGTAGATAAAGCAATAATTTTCTTTAAATCAAATTCATAATTAGCCCCCAATCCAGCCATAAATATAGTTAAACCAGAAATCAATAATAATAAATTTCCTATAAAAGATCTTCTTAAAATAATATTAAATCGAATTAATAAATAAACTCCCGCTGTAACCAAAGTAGAAGAATGAACTAATGCAGAAACAGGAGTAGGAGCTGCTATAGCAGCTGGTAATCATGAAGAAAAAGGAATTTGAGCACTTTTAGTTATTGCTGCTAATATTACTAATCCTCCAATTAATAATATTTCTAAATCATTTTTTATTACTTCTAAATAAAATACGTAATTTCATCCTCCATAATTTAATATTCAAGCAATTGCTAATAATAAAGCTACATCCCCAATTCGATTAGATAAAGCAGTTAATATCCCAGCATTATAAGATTTAACATTTTGAAAATAAATTACTAAACAATAAGATACTAATCCTAATCCATCTCAACCTAATAAAATTCTAATTAAATTTGGACTAATAATTAATAACATTATTGAACTAACAAATATTAATACTAATATAATAAAACGATTAATTTTATAATCACTTCTTATATATTCCTTACTGTAAAAAATTACTAATGAAGAAATTATTAAAACAAAAGACATAAAAATTAAACTTATTCAATCAAATAATAAAGTTATTACAATTCTTATTGAATTTAAAGAAACTACTTCCCATTCAATAAAAATTCTAAAATCATTTATAATAAAAATAATTCCTAATAAAAAACTAGACAATCTAAAAAAAAATAATCTAATAAATCTAATAGTACAAATTGATAAATACTTCACGATTTAAAGAGAATAGCTCTCATCATTGACACCACAAATCAATATTTTTTTTTAAACTATTTAAATTATAATCATAATATACATATATCAGATTTTAAAATTAACAAATTCAGAGGAAACCAATGTAAAAATAAAAGTAAAAATTCACGAACAGAACCCCCTCTAAATGAATATGCCCCTGAAAAAATTTTTCCATGTTGACTATAAGCATATAAATACAAAGTATATGCTGCTCTAAAAAAAGATAAAAAAGATAACATTAATATAGTAACTCATGATCAACTTACAATTCTATTGATTAAAGAAATTTCACCTAACAAATTTAATGTAGGAGGAGCTGCTATATTAGCTGAACTTAATAAAAATCATCATAAAGCTATAGAAGGTATAAAATTTAATAAACCCTTATTAATTAATAAACTTCGACTCCCTAAACGTTCATAAGAAATATTTGCTAAACAAAATAATCCAGAAGAACATAATCCATGAGCAATTATTAAAGTATAAGAACCACAAATCCCAGAATAAGTCATTGTTATCAATCCTGCTAAAACAATTCCTATATGAGCTACTGAAGAATAAGCAATTAAAGCCTTTAAATCTGTCTGACGTAAACAAATTAAACTAACTAATACTCCCCCTACTAAACTAATTCTTACTCAAATATAATTAAATTTTAATCCTAATAATTGTAAAAATGATAAAACTCGTAATAATCCATACCCTCCTAATTTTAATATAATTCCGGCTAAAATTATTGAACCAGAAACAGGAGCTTCAACATGAGCCCTAGGAAGTCATAAATGAACTAAAAATATAGGTATTTTTACTAAAAAAGCTATAACCAAAGAAAAATATAAAATTTCTAAATCAAATAAATAATTACTTAATAAATAAAAATTTATAGTTCCTGTAATTTTATAGACATAAAAAATACCTACTAATATAGGTAAAGAAACTAATAAAGTATAAAATAATAAATATACTCCTGCTTGCAATCGTTCTGGTTGATAACCTCAACCTAAAATTAAAAATAAAGTAGGAATTAATCTTCTTTCAAAAAATAAATAAAATATAAATAAACTTATTCTACTAAAAGTTAATACTAATAAAATCAATAATAAAATAATATTTACCAAAAATAAATTAACATAATTATTATATTTAAAAACAGATTCTCTTGCTATTAATATTAAAGATACAATTCATAATCTCAACAAAATCAATCCATAAGAAATTATATCACAACCAAAAAAATAAGAAATTGATATAAAATAATTTCTATATATATTTATTAAAATAAAAATAAATCTTAATAAAAATAAAAAACCCTGAACCATTCAATAAGTGTTATATATAAAACACAAAGGAAATAAAAACAAAATAAATCTAATAATTTTTAACATTGTAAAATATTAAATCTTTGAAAATAATCATTACCATGTGTACGAATTATACTTACTAAAATAGAAAGCCCTAACGCACCTTCACAAACTCTAAATGTTAAAAATATTATTCTAAAAAAAAATTCAAAATTAAGTGTATTTAAATAAATAAATAATAATAAAAATAATCTCAAAACAATATATTCTAATCTTAATAATATAGATAATAAATGCTTACGATTAGAAACAAAAGTAAATACACCTATAATAAATAAAATACTTGGTAAAATTCAATTTAAAATTATTAACATTTGTTTTAATAGTTTAATAAAAACATTGGTCTTGTAAATCAAAAATAAGAGCTATTCTTTTAAAACTTCAAGAGAAAAGAAATTTCTTTATCATTAATCCCCAAAATTAATATTTTAATTAAACTACCTCTTGATATTATACAATGAATCCTACTAACCTTATTATTTATCTTTAATTTTATCTTTTTAAATATAAAACACCCACTAGCTATAGGATTAACTTTATTAATCCAAACAACTTTAATTTGTTTAACTTCAGGATTAATAACTAATACTTTTTGATTTTCTTATATTTTATTCCTAGTATTTTTAGGAGGAATGTTAGTATTATTTATTTACGTAACATCATTAGCATCAAATGAAATATTTTCATTTTCAATTAAGTTAATAATTATAACAATTTCATTTTTTTTTCTAAGAATTATCGTATTATTTTTTATAGACAAAAATATTTTATTACAATATTCTAATATAGAAATTAAATCAATTTTTGAAATAAACTCTTACATTATAGAAAACTCTATATCTCTTAACAAATTATATAATTATCCAACTAATTTATTAACTATTATATTAATAAATTACTTATTAATTACTTTAATTGCTGTTGTTAAAATTACCAAATTATTCAAGGGACCATTACGACCTATATTTAACTAATGAACAAACCTTTACGAGTAAAACACCCCATTTTAAGAATTGCAAACAGAGCTTTAGTTGATTTACCAGCACCTATTAACATTTCAGCATGATGAAATTTTGGTTCTCTTTTATTTTTATGTTTAATAATTCAAATTCTTACAGGACTATTCCTAGCTATACATTATACAGCAGATATTAATTTAGCATTTAATAGTGTTAACCATATTTGCCGTGATGTTAATTATGGATGATTATTACGAACTATACATGCTAATGGTGCATCATTCTTTTTTATTTGTATTTATCTACATGTAGGACGAGGAATTTATTATGGTTCATATTTATTTACTCCAACTTGATTAGTAGGAGTAATTATTCTATTCTTAGTAATAGGAACTGCTTTTATAGGATATGTTTTACCTTGAGGACAAATATCTTTTTGAGGAGCAACAGTAATTACTAATTTATTATCAGCTATTCCATATTTAGGAATTGATTTAGTACAATGAGTATGAGGAGGATTCGCTGTAGATAATGCCACTCTTACACGATTTTTTACATTCCATTTTATTCTACCTTTTATTGTATTAGCTATAACAATAATTCATATTTTATTTTTACACGAAACAGGTTCAAGTAACCCAATAGGATTAAATTCTAATATTGATAAAATTCCCTTTCACCCATACTTCACATTCAAGGACATTGTTGGATTTATTATTATAACAATAATTTTAATTTTATTAGTACTTATCAATCCTTATTTATTAGGAGATCCAGATAATTTTATTCCAGCTAATCCTCTAGTTACTCCTGTACATATTCAACCTGAATGATATTTTCTATTTGCATATGCAATTTTACGTTCAATTCCTAATAAATTAGGAGGAGTGATTGCATTAGTTTTATCAATTGCTATTCTAGCTATTCTCCCATTCTATCATCTTAGCAAATTCCGAGGAATTCAATTTTACCCAATTAATCAAATCTTATTTTGATTAATAACAGTAACAGTAATTTTATTAACGTGAATTGGAGCTCGACCTGTAGAAGAACCTTATGTTTTAATTGGACAAATTTTAACAGTAGTATACTTCTCTTATTTTTTATTTAATCCATTAATTATTAAATGATGAGATAATCTATTAAATTAAGTTAATGAGCTTGAAATAAGCATATGTTTTGAAAACATAAGATAGAAATTTAATTTTTCTATTAACTTTACTAAAATAAATTATTTAAATTAAATAAATTAAAAAAATTTTAAACCCAACAAAAAATAATAAAAAATTTAATGAAAAAGGTAAAAATCTTTTTCATGCCAAATATATTAATTTATCATAACGAAATCGAGGAAGAGTTCCTCGAACCCAAATAAATATAAAAGAAACAAAAGTTAATTTAATATAAAATAAAAAAGAAAAAACATCACTTCCTAAAAATATTACACAAAATAATATTCTCATAAATAAAATTCTTGCATACTCAGCTAAAAAAATTAATGCAAATCCACCTCTTCTATATTCTACATTAAATCCAGAAACTAATTCAGATTCTCCTTCAGCAAAATCAAATGGAGTTCGATTAGTTTCAGCTAAAGAAATTCTAAACCAAACTAAAGCTATAGGAAATATAATAAATAAAAACCAAATAAATATTTGATATTTATAAAATATTAATATATTATAACCCCCAATTAAAAAAATAAAACTTAATAAAACTAAAGCTAATCTAACTTCATAAGAAATAGTCTGAGCAACAGCACGCAAACCCCCTAACAATGCATAATTTGAATTAGAAGATCAACCAGCAATCATTACTGTATAAACCCCTAAACTAGTACAACATAAAAAAAATAATAACCCTAAATTAAAAGAAAATAATTTCACAAATAATGGCATACATATTCAAACTAATAAAGAAAGAAATAAAGAAAAAATTGGAGAAAAATAATAAGAAATATAATTAGATAATAAAGGATAAGTTTGTTCCTTTGTAAATAATTTGATTGCATCACAAAAAGGCTGAGGAATTCCTGCAATACCTACCTTATTAGGCCCCTTACGAATCTGAATATATCCTAAAACCTTCCGTTCTAATAAAGTTAAAAAAGCAACTCTTACTAATACAAAAATAATTAATAATAATCTACCAACAACAAATAATAAATTTTCTATAAAAAACAAGTACTATTTGTAATAAAAATTACATAAATAAATTCTAAATTTATTGCACTAATCTGCCAAAATAGTTTTATATATTAATTATATTCAATATAAAAATAATAATTTATTAAATATTAGGTCCTTTCGTACTGAAATATTTTAATTTATTAAAGATAGAAACCAACCTGGCTTACGCCGGTTTGAACTCAGATCATGTAAGAATTTAAAAGTCGAACAGACTTAAAATTTAAGCGGCTACACCTAAAATTATATCTTAATCCAACATCGAGGTCGCAATCTTTTTTATCGATATGAACTCTCCAAAAAAATTACGCTGTTATCCCTAAAGTAACTTAAATTTTTAATCGTTAATAACGGATCAACTATTCATAAATTAATGATTTTTTAAATTAAAAGTTTATTAAATTTTAATATCACCCCAATAAAATATAATCAATTATTATAATAAAATAAATCTACAAAATTCTAATAATCTAAATATAAAGATTTATAGGGTCTTCTCGTCTTTTAATTATATTTTAGCTTTTTAACTAAAAAATAAAATTCTATTATAAATCTAAATGAAACAGTTAATGCCTCGTCCAACCATTCATACCAGCCTCCAATTAAAAGACTAATGATTATGCTACCTTTGCACAGTTAGTATACTGCGGCCATTTAAATATTCAGTGGGCAGGTTAGACTTAAAAAAAAATTCAATAAGACATGTTTTTGTTAAACAGGCGAACATTATTTTTGCCGAATTCTTTATTAAAACTTATCAATTATCTTTATTTATAAATATATATAATATACTAATTTTATCATTATTTTTTTATTTTTTAAATTAAAATAAATACTTTAATACATAATTAAAATTTAATAAATAATAAATATTATAAAATAAATTATAACAATTTTATTAATAATAGCTATTTCTAAGCTTATATTTATAAATTAATTTATTAATTTTTAATAATTTATTTCACAGCTTATCCCATAAAATATTAAAATTAAATATCTATTTAATTAATACATTTAACTAAATAGTATAAAATTTCTAAATTAAATTTATTTCTTAAAGAACTAGATACCTTTAAAAACGAATAACATTTCATTTCTAATATATTATAAAAAATAATTTTGTCACATTAACTTTAATAATATATTAACTCTTTTAAAATCGAGAAAATTATTTTAAATAATTTTTATTTGATAAACCCTGATACACAAGGTACAATAAATTAAATTTTCTTTTAAAATATTAATTTTTCAATTTATTTCAATTTTCTTTCACAATACTATTTAACTATAATTAAAATTATTTTTTCTTTATAAAATACTTAAACAAATCAATTTATAATTATTTTTAATAATTTATAATAAAAAAAAAATTAATTAATAAATAAAAAATAATCAATTTATATTGATTTGCACAAAAATCTTTTCAATGTAAATGAAATGCTTTACTTAATAAGCTTTAAATTGCATTCTAGGTACACTTTCCAGTACATCTACTATGTTACGACTTATCTTACCTTAATAATAAGAGTGACGGGCGATGTGTGCATATTTTAGAGCTAAAATCAAATTATTTATCTATATAATTTTACTATCAAATCCACCTTCAATAAACATTTCAAATTTATATTCATTTAAATAAATTTATTGTAACCCATTTAAACTTAAACATTAGCTACACCTTGATCTGATATTTTTTCTTTTTAAAATTCTTGAAAATTAACTTTCTTATAAAATATTCTAATAACGACGGTATATAAACTGAATACAAATTTAAGTAAGGTCCATCGTGGATTATCGATTACAAAACAGGTTCCTCTGAATAGACTAAAATACCGCCAAATTTTTTAAGTTTCAAGAACATAACTACTACTACCTTAGTCTTTTTATATACATTTTAAATAATAGGGTATCTAATCCTAGTTTATTAATAAAATTTCCAAGCTTTAATTATTTAATTTAAAATTAACATAAATTTAAAATTTCACCTAATAAATTTATTTTTATTTTATTAAAATCAATCTAACTTTAACTAAACAAAATTTATTCGTATTATTCGTATAACCGCGGCTGCTGGCACAAATTTAGCCAATACTACTTTAATATTACTATTTCTAAATTTCTTTAATTAATAATACTAATTACTGCGACTAATAAAAATTTATTTACTATTAAAATAAATAAAAATTCTCACAAAAATTTACATATAAATTAAACTAATAACAAACTTATAAGCCAAAATAAAACTTTATTAATAAAAATTTTTAATAAAAAAAAATTATTATTATTAAATTTTACAATTTAAGTATTAATAAATAGTAATACATGAAAACTCTATTATTACTGAAAATTACTAATATTAAATTTTAATTTAATTATTAAATAATTAAAGTTAGTACTAGCTCACTACAAATTTTGAAAAAATATTATCCCCTACATAATATTTAATTAATAAAAATAAATAAATAATTTTATAAAAATAATAGATACTATTAATTTTAATAAATTTATTTAGTAATAATAATTTTCAATTAATTTTTTATTTCAAAAAAATACATGAAAACTCTATTATTACTGAAAATTACT